TGAGAATATCCTATGGTGTCGAGGGAATTGCACGCATAGAAATTCGAAAAAGAATTGATCTGATTCAAGTCATAATCTATATGGGATTCCCTAAGTTATTACTAGACGGTGGAATCCGAAGAGTTGAAGAATTGCAGAGGAATATACAAAAAGAACTGAACTGTTTGAACCAAAAACTCAACATTACTGTGACAAGAATTCCAAGCCCTTATGGACAACCTAATATTCTTGGAGAATTTATAGCGGGGCAATTAAAGAATCGAGTTTCGTTTCGAAAAGCAATGAAAAAAGCAATAGAATTAACTGAACAGGCGGATACAAAAGGAATTCAAGTCCAAATTGCAGGACGCCTCGATGGAAAAGAAATAGCACGTGTCGAATGGATCAGAGAAGGTAGGGTTCCTCTACAAACCATTCGGGCTAAAATTGATTATTGTTTCTATACAGTCCGAACGATCTATGGGGTATTAGGCATAAAAATTTGGATATTTCTAGAGGATTAATAAGAATACGTTACTTGTCTTTCTTCTTTATGCGATATCCATTGCAAAAAAAATAAAAAACAACAAACTCTTTGCTTTCAGTCTTTTTTTTATTTCTGAATTTTTTTTTTAATGACAATTCTTAATTTCTATAGGATTGCATAAAAAAATGATTAATGATTTTATAGAATTGCTATGCTTAGTGTGTGACTCGTTAGTTTTTTTGAGAAGATAGGATTAAAAAAAGGAACCGACCTTTACTATGAACTCATTACTATAGAACTAATAACCAACTCATCGCTTTGCATTATCTGGATACCAAAAAGCAGTCAAAATATGATATATTGATCATATACTTGTAGCAACTGCAAGATTTCTTGTATTGCATAGAAAAGAAAACCAATTGAATTGTGATAGAAAATAAAGTATACAGATAAAAGGAAGGTTGATAGAAAGCTAGAAAAAAAAATTGAATGATATATAATTCCAATATGTATGTAAGGTTTATGAGTCTTCTCAGAAAAACACAAATCAAATAAGGCAATGTAATAAAGCATCAATACGGATTGATCTAGTTATGGGCGAATCTGTTCGTTCATATCATATAAAAATAAAAAATAATCAAGAGCCTCGAGCCAATAAAGACTGAGAAGATTGACTCAAGAAAAAATCTTCTGCGGGGGCTCCGTTGTAGAATTCAAACCTAACCATGAATTGAGAAGCAATGGGAACGAAAGAACCCACGAATACGGGGGATTCCATTGAAAAACGAATCTTAATAATTCATTGGGTGGGATGGCGAAATGAACCAGGAACCAATTCATTTATTCCCAAAAGGCATGAACGAATCCTACAGCTGAAATAGATTTGAAAAAGTCAATATTCGCCCGCGAAGTTTTTTAGTAGATTACTGCTATTCAATCTCATTCGATTCTTTTCTTTTTAATTTTGAATAAAAAATCAAAGCAAAAAGAAATAACAAAAACACATTCTTCATAAATCAAATTGATTTAAATGTTTCTAAATCCAAACAAGATATCAAAATTTCGAATTTAGAATAGATTAATTGAAATCTTAAAAAATCCAGGATTCAGTATATTTTACGAAAATTCTAAAATTGGAATCGTTTCGTTCGCGAGGAGCCGGATGAGGAGAAACTCTCATGTCCGTTTCTGTAGTAGAGATGGTATTGAGAAAGAACCATCCACTATAACCCCAAAAGAACCAGATTTCGTAAACAACATAGAGGAAGAATGAAAGGGATATCTTCTCGAGGAAGCCGTATTTCTTTCGGTAAATATGCTCTTCAGGCACTTGAGCCCGCTTGGATTACATCTAGACAAATAGAAGCAGGTCGGCGGGCAATGACCCGAAATGTGCGCCGTGGTGGAAAAATCTGGGTATGTATATTTCCGGACAAACCTGTTACGTTAAGACCTACGGAAACACGTATGGGTTCAGGGAAGGGATCCCCCGAATATTGGGTAGCTGTCGTTAAACCAGGTAGAATACTTTATGAAATGGGTGAAGTTGGAGAAAATATAGCCAGAAAGGCTATTTCAATAGCGGCGTCCAAAATGCCTATACGAACTCAATTTATTATGTCAGGTTAGACAGGTAGACCGACGGAAAAAAGTCTTCGAGATAAAAAAACAATTGTGGGTTTCTTTTATTTTGAATTTGAACAAGAATATTTCTTTTTTTTTACTTCGACTTTCTCTTTGCATTGAAAGAACAGATTCAAAACAAAAATGATATGATTCAAGCTCAAACCCATTTGAATGTCGCGGATAACAGCGGGGCTCGAAAATTGATGTGTATTCGAATCATAGGAGCTAGTAATCGCCAATATGCTCATATTGGCGACATTATTGTCGCTGTGATTACGGATGCATTACCAAACCCATCTCTAGAAAGATCAGAAGTGATCAGAGCTGTAATTGTTCGTACTTGTAAAGAACTTAAACGCAACAACGGCATGATAATACGATATGATGACAATGCAGCAGTTGTTATTGATCAAGAAGGAAATCCAAAAGGAACTCGAGTTTTCGGCGCGATTGCCCGAGAATTGAGACAGTTAAATTTCACTAAAATAATTTCATTATCACCTGAAGTATTATAGTATCACATCCGACTTAATAGAGTAGAGTCCTACTCGTCTACTTAGTTATTGAATGAAATAGATAACTTCAATTTAGTGAATCAAATTTTATCTGACGCGTATCTCTTTATTTATTTCAAATATTTGAAAATTCAATAAAATAATTTGAAGTATTTTATTGTTTATATTATTTAATAATATTCAACATTTTTAAACATTCTTATTGTTATTGAATATTTTTTTTTTTATTACTTTATTACATAAAAAGTAAAAAAAAAGCATGTTGATTAGATCAAAAACGTGGAGGCAACAAAAATTAAAATTTATCATGGGTAGAGACACTATTGCTGACGTAATAACCTCTATACGAAATGCTGACATGAATAGAAAAGGGATGGTTCAAATAGAATCTACTAACATCACGGAAAACGTTGTAAAAATGCTTTTACGAGAGGGGTTTCTTGAAAACGTGAGAAAACATCAGGAAAACAACAAATATTTTTTGGTTGTAACCCTACGACATAGAAGGAATAGAAAAGGAATGTATCCAACTATTTTAAATTTAAAACGGATCAGTAGGCCTGGTCTACGAATCTATTCTAACTATCAACGAATTCCTAGAATTTTAGGCGGGATGGGAATTGTAATTCTTTCTACTTCTCAAGGGATAATGACAGACCGAGAGGCTCGACTGGAAGGAATTGGGGGAGAAATTTTGTGTTATATATGGTAATCCTTCTTATATCTGAATTGTCGCAAAAAAAGAATTGACTCTTTGTCAAAAGAAAAAAAGACGTGTTAATTACTCTTAACATTATTTGATATTTCGAGAGGTTTTAACTAAAACGAAAAGAACAAAAAATGGATTCCTAATTCATAATAACAAGGATTCGAATGATTAGGTGCTTTTTTTTTAACCATCAGCATTTCTTTGATGAGAATACAATTCGAGGTTGGGGTTTCAAATTTCAAGAAATTGATTTTCTTCCAATAAGTATACTCAGAATTCAGTTTAGGAATGACAACTATGAAAATAAGAGCCTCCGTTCGTAAAATTTGTGATAAATGTCGATTGATCCGTAGGAGAGGACGAATTATAGTAATTTGTTCCAATCCGAGACATAAACAAAGACAAGGATAATCTTTTGAAAATGGACTCTATAACATAAAGTAACCAATACAAAAATAGGATGTTTTGACATGAAATGGATATATCCATATACCTCGAATTTCTCGTTATAAGATGATAAAGTAAAGTATGGCAAAATCTATACGAAGAACTGGTTCACGGAGAAATGCCCGGATTGGGTCACGTAAGAATATACGCCGAATACCAAAGGGCATTATTCATGTTCAAGCAAGTTTCAACAATACCATTGTGACTATTACAGATGTCCGAGGTCGGGTAATCTCTTGGGCCTCCGCCGGTACTTGTGGATTCAAAGGTACAAGAAGAGGGACTCCATTTGCTGCTCAAACCGCAGCAGGAAAGGCTATTCGTACAGTCATAGATCAAGGTATGCAACGAGCAGAAGTGATGATCAAAGGTCCCGGTCTCGGTAGGGATGCAGCATTACGAGCTATTCGAAGAAGTGGTATACCATTAAGTTTCGTACGTGATGTAACCCCTATGCCCCATAATGGATGTAGGCCCCCTAAGAAAAGACGTGTATAGAAATAAAAATGAAATAGATTTCAAGAGAAATAAACAATTCAATGATCTGATCAAATAATATTAATATGGTTCGAGAGAAAGTAAGAGTATCTACTCGGACACTACGGTGGAAGTGTGTTGAATCAAGAGCAGATAGTAAGCGTCTTTATTATGGACGCTTTATTCTGTCTCCACTTAAGAAAGGACAAGCCGATACAATAGGCATTGCAATACGAAGAGTTTTGCTGGGGGAAATAGAAGGAACATGCATCACCCGAGCAAAATTTGAAAAAATACCACATGAATATTCTACGATAGTGGGTATTCAAGAATCAGTACATGAGATTTTAATGAATTTGAAAGAAATTGTATTGCGAAGTAATCTGTATGGAACTAGCAACGCGTCCATTTGTTTCCAGGGCCCTGGATGTGTAACTGCTCAAGATATTATCTTACCCACTTCTGTGGAAATCATTGATAACACACAGCATATAGCTACACTAACAGAACCAATTTATTTTTGTATTGGATTACAAATCGAGAGAAATCGAGGATATCATATAAAAACACCCAAAAACTCTCACGAAGAAAGTCATCCTATCGATGCTGTATTCATGCCTGTTCGAAATGCAAATCATAGTATTCATTCTTATGAGAATGGAAATGAAAAAGAAGAGATACTTTTTCTTGAAATCTGGACAAACGGGAGTTTAACGCCTAAAGAGGCGCTTCATGAGGCCTCTCGAAATTTAATTAATTT